ATATTTTTTATTATTTAATTAAAAATATTTAAAAGATGGTTTAATTAAATTTTGAATTATATATGTATTTAAAAAATTAATTTTTAATTATTTTAAAGTATAAATATTTATAGATTTAAAATTTTATTGCTTAAATTTATTGAGATGTATGCATATATACATACATATATATATATATATATTATATTAAATATTTAATTAATTAATATATTAATAATATATAAATAATTTAATTAATTATTAAATTTAATAATAATATAAATTTATTATTTAATTAATATAAAATAAAACAATATTTTATATTTAAAAAATTAATAATTGATTTATATTTATTTTGTAATTTTAATAAATATTACAAAAAAAAAAATAAGAGAAGTAATAAAAATTTATTAATTTATATTAAATATATAATATAAAAAAAAAAAAAAAAAAATCTATGTTAGTTTTTTTACAATAGATAATAAATAATTATGTTTAAAAAAATTCATTAAAAGTTTATTTTATATATAAATTATAGTGTTAAATTATTGTTATTTTAATAATAATAATAATATTATTATAGTAAATAAAATTAAAAATTTAAGAAATTAAGATTTAGTAATACAAAAATTAGTAACAAATTTTGTGCCAGCAGTTGCGGTTACACAAAAATTAAATTGAATTGTTTCAGTTTATAAATAATAAATTAAAATTAAAATAAATATTAAATTATTAGGTAAAATTTTAATTTAATTAAATTTTATAATTAAATTTATGTTTTAATAAATTTAAAATTAAACTAGGATTAGATACCCTATTATTAAAAATTTAAATTATAATACTAAAATAGTAAATAATTGTTTATTGAAACTTAAATAATATGGCGGTATTTTAGTTCATTTAGAGGAATCTGTTTAATAATTGATAATCCACGATTAAATTTACTTAATTAATAATTTTATATATCGTTGTTAAAAAAATATTTTTAATTAATAATAATATTTAAAAATTTTAACAAAAAATTAATTCAGATCAAGATGTAGATTATAATTAAGAATATAATGGATTACAATAAAATTATTTAAATGAATATATTATTGGAAAATAATATTGAAGGTGGATTTAAATGTAATTTTATTTAATAAAATAAAATGATTTAAAATTAAAATATGTACATATTGCCCGTCACTTTCATTTAAAAATTGGAATAAGTCGTAACAAAGTAGAGGTACTGGAAAGTGTTTCTAGAAAGAACAAATTAGAGCTTGGAAAAGTTTTTCATTTACATTGAAAGGAAATTAATAAAATTAATTAATTTGAGGGGAAAAATTAATAATTTATAAATAATAAAAAAATTTTTAATACTAGAATGGGGGTTATAGTATTATAAATAGAAAAAATTATAAATTTTATAGTTAATTAGTATCGTAAGAGAATTTTGAAATAAGTGAAAAATGAAATTTTAATAAAGTAAATTTAATTTATTGTATCTTGTGTATCAGAGTTTATTAAATTAAATTTATTTTTAAAAATAAATCTCGAATTTAAAAGAGTTAATTAATTATAAAAGTTAATGTAACATAATTATTTTAAATAATTAATTTGAAATGAAAAGTTAATCGTTTTTAAATATATCTAGTTTCTTTAGAAATAAATTTAATTTAAAATTTAATTTTATAAAGAATTTTTTTTTAATTATAAATAAATTAAATTTAATATTTTAGGGGATAAGCTTTAAATTAAAAATTTATATATATATGTATAAATTATTAAAATTTTTAAAATTTAAATTGTTTAAAAATTTTAATTTTTTATAAAAAATTTTAATAAAAATAAAATTTATAAAAAAATTAAAATTATATAAAGAAAAAATTTTTAATAATAAAAAATTAAAAATAATGATGAAATTAGTATAAAATAAAATAATAAAATAAAAAATTTAAAAAATTAAATTAAAGGAATTCGGCAAATTAGTATATTCACTTGTTTATCAAAAACATGTCTTTTTGTTAATAATTTAAAGTCTAATCTGCCCACTGATGAGAATTGAAGGGCTGCAGTATATTGACTGTACAAAGGTAGCATAATCAATAGTCTTTTAATTGAAGACTTGAATGAACGATTTGATGAAATATAAGCTGTCTCTTATTTAAATATAGAATTTAATTTTTTAGTTAAAAAGCTAAAATAATTTTAAAAGACGAGAAGACCCTATAGAGTTTTATATTTAAATTATTTAATATTTTATATAAAAATTATAATAAAAATTAATTTAAATATTTTATTGGGGTGATAGAAAAATTTAAAAAACTTTTTTTATATAAAATCATAAATAAGTGAAATGATGATCCATAATTAATGATTAAAAGAAAAAATTACCTTAGGGATAACAGCGTAATTTTTTTTTTTAGTTCAAATAAGAAAAAGAGATTGCGACCTCGATGTTGGATTAAGATAAAATTTAAAAGCAAAAGTTTAAAATTTTGATCTGTTCGATCATTAAAATCTTACATGATCTGAGTTCAAACCGGTGTGAGCCAGGTTGGTTTCTATCTTTAGAAAATTAGAATATTTTAGTACGAAAGGATTAAATATTTAAAATAATTTTAAAAAAAGAATTTTATTAATATTTATATAAACTATTTTGGCAGAAAAATGTAGTGATTTTAGAAATCATGAATGTATAAATTATTATATAGGTAGTATATGATAATTATTGATTTAATAAATTTGATTATTGGGGGGTTAATTTTAGTTATTGGGGTATTAATTGGAGTTGCTTTTTTGATTTTGTTAGAGCGAAAAGTATTAGGTTATATTCAAGTTCGTAAAGGTCCCAATAAATTAGGATTTATAGGACTATTACAACCTTTTTCTGATGCGATTAAATTATTTTCTAAGGAACAAGTTTATTTAAATTATTCAAATTATATAGTGTATTATATTTCTCCTATTATGAGATTTATAATGAGATTAATTATTTGAATAATTATTCCTTATTATTTTAATATAATTATATATAATTTAGGAATTTTATTTATTTTATCATGTTTAAGAATAGGTGTATACATATTATTAATTTCTGGTTGATCATCTAATTCTAATTATTCTTTATTAGGGGGATTGCGGGCGATTGCTCAAACAATTTCTTATGAGGTTAGTTTAGCATTAATTATAATATCTAGAATTATTCTAATTATAGATTTAAATTTAATTAAATATATATATTATCAAGAGTTAATTTGATTTTTTATAATAATAATTCCATTGAGAATGTGTTTTTTATCATCAATAATAGCAGAGGCTAATCGAACTCCTTTTGATTTTGCTGAGGGAGAAAGTGAATTGGTATCAGGGTTTAATGTAGAATATAGAAGAGGTGGATTTGCTTTAATTTTTTTAGCTGAGTATTCAATAATTATATTTATAAGAATAATATTTGTAGTAATTTATTTGGGAGGGTATAAATTAAATTTAATATTTTATATAAAATTAATGTTTATTATTTTTTTTTTTATTTGAGTTCGAGGAACTTTACCTCGTTATCGATATGATAAATTAATATATTTATGTTGAAAAAGGTATTTACCTGTTTCATTAAATTACTTAATATTTTTTTTAGGTTTAAAATTAATAATTATATAATAATATAAAATTAATTTAGTATAAATTAATAGAATAATAAATTCTTTCTTAAGTTTTCAAAACAAATGCTTGACAAGCTCATTAATTAATTATTAAAAATTAAATTATCTCAAAATTTAATTAATAAAGGATTAATAAAAAAATAAGAAAAATATAAAATAGTTAATAATTGTCCTGTTAAAATATAAGGTACTTCAACTGGTCGGGCTCCAATTCAAGTTAATAAAAAAATAATGGAAATTATAAATCAGAATAAATTTTGATTAATTGGATAAAATTGAATTCCTTGGATTTTCCTATTAGATGTAAATGGTAAAATAATTAAAATTAAAATAGATATTACTAGTGCGATTACTCCTCCTAATTTGTTAGGAATGGATCGTAAAATAGCATAAGCGAATAAGAAATATCATTCAGGTTGAATATGAATTGGGGTTACTAAAGGATTAGCGGGAATAAAATTATCTGGATCTCCCAATAAATATGGATTAATTAAAGTTAATATAATTAATATATTTAATATAATAATAAATCCAATTAAATCTTTTAATGTAAAAAAAGGATGAAAAGGAATTTTATCTAAATTACTATTAATACCTAGGGGGTTATTTGATCCTGTTTGATGAATAAATAATAAATGAATTATAGTTAATATGGTAATAATAAAAGGAAATAAAAAATGAAATGAATAAAATCGAGTTAGTGTAGCATTATCAACTGCAAATCCTCCTCAAATTCAATTAACTAATATAGTTCCTAAATAAGGAATTGCAGAAAGAAGATTAGTAATTACAGTAGCTCCTCAAAATGATATTTGGCCTCAAGGTAAAACATATCCTATGAAAGCAGTTGCTATTAGTAAAAATAAAATAATTACACCAATTATTCAAGTTTGTTTATAATTAAATGAATTATAATAAATTCCTCGACCAATATGAATATAAATACAAATAAAAAAAAAAGATGCTCCATTGGCATGTAAAGTTCGAATTAATCATCCGTAATTTACATTACGACAAATGTAGTTAATTCTATTAAAAGCTATATCGATATTAGCAGTATAATATATAGTTAAAAATAATCCAGTAATAATTTGGATTCCTAAACATATACCTAGTAATGATCCAAAATTTCATATGGAAGAAATATTAGAGGGAGTAGGTAAATTAATTAATGAATTATAAATAATTTTATAAAGAAGGTTAATTTTTCGGGAAGGTATAAAATTATTCATTAGTTTAAAGATTAGATCGTAAAGGTCCAAAAAAAATATTTGTGATTTTTACTACAGCAATTAAAGTAATATATAAATAAATAATTATTATTAATATTAAATAAAATGTATTATTATTATATAATTTAGATAAGTTAATTTTATTTTCATTATTAAAAAATATAAAATTAGAGAAAAAATTTATTATTTCATCATTAAAAAAAAAAATTAATCATTTTAAGTTAAGATTATATATAATTCTGGAAAATATAATAAAGATAAAAATAAAGATAAAAATATTAAAATTAATAAATTTAAATATTTCATTAGATGCAATTCTTGATACATAAATAAATAAAACTAATAATCCTCCTAAAAAAATTAAAAATAAGATGTAAGAAAATCAGTAAGTATTAATAATTATACCTGAAATAATACATAATAATAGTGTTTGAATTAAAATTAATAATCCTATAGATAATGGGTGATTAATAAATAGTATAATTATTGAAAAATAAATAATAATTAATGAGAAAAATATTTTTATAATATCAAAGAATAGTTTAAAAAAAATAATAATTTTGGAGATTATAGATAAAGAATTTTTTTTTCTTTGAAGTTTTAAAAGTAATTACTTAATTTTGATTTACAAGACCAATGTTTTTTTTAAACTATAAAAACTAATGATAGTATATATATATTTAATTAGATTTATTATATTTTTAGTAGGGAATATAATTTTTGTTTCTAAACATAAACATTTATTAATTGTTTTATTAAGATTAGAATTTATTGTTTTAAGAATTTTTTTTTTAATACAAATTTATTTAATAATAATTAATTTTAATATATATATATTAATAATTTTTTTAGTTTTTTCAGTTTGTGAGGGGGCTTTAGGTCTTTCAATTTTGGTGTCTATAATTCGTACTCATGGAAATGATTATTTTCAGAGATTTAATTTAATTTAATGATAAAGTTTTTAATAATATTATTATTTATAATTCCTTTATGTTTTTTACAGAATATATTTTGAATGGTTTATATTAGTTTGATATTATTAACTTTAATATTTATAAATTTAACAATTAATATAAATTTTTGTAATTTAAGTTATATATTAGGGTGTGATATAATTTCATTTGGTTTAATTTTATTAAGAATTTGAATTAGAGCATTAATAATTATAGCAAGAGAAAAATTATATAAAACTGATTTTTTTTTAGGATTTTTTTTATTAAATATTATTTTATTAATATTAATATTGTATATGACTTTTAGAATAATAAATTTATTTTTATTTTATTTATTTTTTGAGGGGAGATTAATTCCTACATTAATATTAATTATTGGATGAGGCTATCAACCAGAACGAATTCAGGCAGGGATATATTTATTATTTTATACTTTATTTGCTTCTTTACCTTTATTGATGGGTATTTTTTTTATTTATAGAAATATAAATAGAATAATAATTTATTTTTTAAAATTTTATAATTTTGAAATAATTTTTTTATATATGTCTATAATTTTAGCTTTCTTAGTAAAAATACCTATATATTTTGTTCATTTGTGATTACCTAAAGCTCATGTTGAAGCTCCAATTTCAGGATCTATAATTTTAGCTGCTATTATATTAAAATTAGGGGGGTATGGGTTATTACGAGTTATATTAATTTTACAAAAAATTAATTTAAAAATAAATTTTATTTTTGTTGTAATTAGATTAATTGGGGGATTGTTTATTAGTTTAAAATGTTTTTGTCAAATTGATATAAAATCTTTAATTGCTTATTCATCTGTTGCTCATATGAGAATAGTAATTGGGGGGATTATAACAATAAATTATTGGGGATTTATAGGAGCTTATATTATAATAATTGGTCATGGATTATGTTCTTCAGGTATATTTTGTTTATCAAATATTAATTATGAACGTTTAATAAGACGAAGATTATTTTTAAATAAGGGGTTAATAAATTTAATACCTTCTATAAGAATATGATGATTTTTAATAATATCTTCAAATATAGCTGCTCCTCCCTCATTAAATTTAATAGGTGAAATTAGGTTAATTAATAGATTGGTAAGATGATCTTGAATAACAATATTAGCGTTAATTTTAATTTCATTTTTTAGAGCTGGATATAGATTATATTTATTTTCTTATACTCAACATGGGGAATATAATTTAGGAATTTATAGATTTTACAGAGGAGTATCTCGAGAATATTTAATATTATGTTTACATTGATTACCTTTAAATTTATTAATTTTAAAAATTGATTATATTATAATTTGATTTTATTTAAATAATTTAAATAAAATATTGATTTGTGGGATCAAAAATATGATAAAGTCATTTTAAATTATCCAAAAATTTTCTATCTGTTTTATTAGATTTTTTTTTTTTTTTTTTTTTATATTAATTATTTTTTTTTTTATAATTTATTTTATTTCAGGTAATTTAACATTAATAATTGAATGAGAGTTAATTTCTTTCAATTCAATAAATATTGTTATATCAATTTTATTAGATTGAATATCTTTATTATTTATAATATTTGTTTTGATAATTTCTTCTTCAGTAATTTATTATAGAAAAAGATATATAAGTTCGGAAGTTAATTTAAATCGGTTTATTTTTTTAGTAATTATATTTGTTATATCAATAATTTTATTAATTATTAGTCCTAATATAATTAGAATTTTTTTAGGTTGGGATGGGTTAGGATTAATTTCTTATTGTTTAGTAATTTATTATCAAAATTTAAAATCTTATAATGCTGGGATGTTGACAGCTTTATCAAATCGAATTGGTGATGTAATAATTTTAATAGTAATTTCTTGAATGATAAATTATGGAAGATGAAATTATATTTTTTATTTAAATTTTATAAAAAATGATTTAGAAATGGAGTTAGTAGGATTAATAATTATTTTAGCAGCAATAACTAAAAGAGCTCAAATTCCTTTTAGATCTTGATTACCAGCAGCTATAGCTGCTCCTACTCCTGTTTCTTCTTTAGTTCATTCATCAACTTTAGTTACTGCTGGGGTTTATTTATTAATTCGTTTTAATTTATTATTATTAGATATAATAATATTAAAAATTTTATTGTTATTATCTGGGCTTACAATATTAATAGCTGGAATTAGAGCTAATTATGAGTTTGATTTAAAAAAAATTATTGCTTTATCGACTTTAAGACAATTAGGTTTAATAATAAGAATTTTAAGTATAGGATATAGAGATTTAGCTTTTTTTCATCTTTTGACTCATGCTATATTTAAAGCTTTATTATTTATATGTGCAGGAGTAATTATTCATATAATAAATAATAATCAAGATATTCGTATGATGGGGGGAGTAAGTTTATATATTCCAATAACTTCTTTATGTATAAATATTTCAAATATAGCTTTATGTGGTATTCCTTTTTTAGCCGGATTTTATTCAAAAGATTTAATTTTAGAGATAGTTATATTAAGAAATTTAAATTTAATAGTTTTTTATTTGTATTATTTTTCTACAGGGTTAACAGTTTTTTATACTATACGTTTATTAATATATTTAATAATTAATGATTATAATTTATTAAGGATTTATAATTTATATGATGAAGATTATGTTATATTAAAAAGTATAATAATATTGTTATTTATAAGTTTAATTTCTGGGAGAATATTAAGTTGATTAATTTTTTATAATCCTTATATAATTTATATGTCTTTAAAAATAAAAATAATAGTTATATATGTAAGTTTTTTAGGGGGGTTAATGGGTTGATTAATTAGAAATATAAATATTTATTCAGTTAATAAATTTTTATTAAGATATAATTTAAGAATATTTTTCATTGGAATATGATTTATACCTTCTTTATCAGTTTATGGTTTAAATTATTATATTTTAAATTTTGGAAAGAATTTATATAAAAATATTGATTTAGGCTGAAGAGAAATTTATAGTGGGGGGGGTTTAATAAATTTATTAAAAAATTATAGTTTAGTTGTTAGAATTTATCAAATAAATAATTTTAAAATTTATTTATTTAGATTTGTATTATTTATAATTTTAAATATAATTTTTATTATGATTTATTTAAATAGCTTAATTAGAGTTTAATATTGAAGATATTAAGGTGATTATATAATCTTTAAATATTTATAAATAAATTTTATTTTTTTTACAATGAAAGTGTAATGTTTTTTTTAAACTATATAAATAGAAATATTAATGAATTTAATCACTAAGAATTAAGTTAGAAGCTTAATATGAGATATTTCTAATTGGAATTTAAATTAATTCAATAGTATCATTAACAGTGATATACCTCTTTTTGGTTTCAATTAATTTAAATAAGGAGAAATATCTCATTCTTTTAAGTCGAAATTAAACGCAAAATTGCTTCTTATTTAAGAAAAATTGAATATCAATATTATCTGAATGCAAATCAAAAGTTTTTATTAAACTATAATCCTAATTAGTTCAATTTAATATATTTTGATTTCATTCATGGTATAATCCAATTAGGAGTATAATAATAAAAAATGAATTAATTATTCATCAGTTTATTATGTTAACTATTTTAAATGTTGAAATTAAAGGAAAAATTAATGCAATTTCAATATCGAAAATAAGAAAAATTACTGTAATTAAAAAAAAATGTAAAGAAAAAGGAATACGTGCTAATGATTTAGGATCAAATCCACATTCAAATGGGGAGCATTTTTCTCGATCTATAAATGATTTTTTAGAGATAAAAAATGAAATTAGAATAAAAATTAATGAAATAATAAATATAATTATACATATAATAATAAGAAAAATTATTATTTATATTAATTTTTTTAAACTTTTTGATTGGAAGTCAAATATACTATATATATTATATAAATAATTAATTACCTCATCAATAAATAGAAATATAAAGAAATAATCATACAACATCTACAAAATGTCAGTATCATGCTGCTGCTTCAAATCCAAAATGATGATTTATAGAAAAATGATTATTAATATGACGAATTAAACAAATTAATAAAAAAATAGTTCCAATAATAACATGTAATCCATGGAATCCTGTGGCTATAAAGAAAGTAGATCCATAAATTCTATCTGCAATAGTAAATGGGGCTTCATAGTATTCGTATGCTTGGAGAATAGTAAAATAAATTCCTAAAATAACAGTGAAAAATAATCCTTGAGTAGTTTGAGTGAAATTATTTTGTATTAATGCATGGTGAGCTCAAGTAACTGTGATACCTGATGAAATTAAAATAATTGTATTTAAAAGAGGAATTTGGAATGGATTAAATGCTATAATTATTATTGGTGGTCATATAGCTCCAATTTCAATATTAGGTGATAAACTTGAATGAAAAAATGCTCAAAAAAATGAGATAAAAAAAAAAATTTCTGAGATAATAAATAAAATTATTCCTCATCGTAAACCATTAGAGACTAATAAAGTATGTTTACCTTGGAAAGTTCCTTCACGACAAATATCTCGTCATCATTGATATATAGTTAATAAAGTGATTAAATATCCAATTAAAAGTAAATTGATACTAAAATTATGGAATCATTTAATTAATCCTGTAACTAAGGTTATTACTCCAATTGCTCCAGTTAAAGGTCAAGGTCTATAATCTACTAAATGATATGGGTGATTATGGTTAGAAGACATTAATTTACTTCCCTGGAATATAAAGTACTAAGAATAGTAATTACATATGATTGAATAATCGCAACTGCAGATTCTAAAATTAGTAATAAAATTTGTAAAATAATTAATAATAAAATAAAATAAAATGGTATTTTATTTCCTATATTTCTTAATAAAGTAATTAATAAATGTCCAGCAATTATATTAGCAGTTAATCGTACAGCTAATGTTCTAGGACGAATAATATTACTAATTGTTTCAATTAATACTATAAATGGTATAAGAATTGAAGGTGTTCCCTGAGGAATTATATGAATAAATATATGTTTAGTGTTATTAAATCATCCATAAATTATAAATCTTAGTCAGAATGTTAAAGAAATTGATAAAGTTAAATTTAAGTGTCTTGTTCTAGTAAAAATATAAGGGAATAATCCTAAAAAATTATTAAATAAAATAAAAAAAAATAATGAAATAAAAATAAGGGTTCTACCTTTAAAATTATTATTAATTAAAATTTTAAATTCATTATGAAGTTTATTAGAAATAAAATTTCATAAATAAGAATGTCGATTAGGGATTAATCAGAAGGAATAAGGAATAAATATTAATCCTAATAAAGTTCTTAATCAATTTAATGGTAAATTTAAAAAATTAGTTGAAGGATCAAAAATAGAAAATAAGTTAGCTATCATTTTCAAAGAGGGGAATTTTTTGATTTAAAATAATTTTTTTTATATAAATTATTATTATTATTATTAAAAATAAAATAATTTATAATGTTAAAGATAATAAATAGAAAAATAAAAAATAAAAGAGATAATAATCAGTTAATAGGTATTATTTGAGGGATAAAAGAATATTATTTTATAATAATTTAAATTTGACATATTTATGTTATTTATTAACTAATTCTTTCATTAGAAGTAAATGCTAAATTACTATAATATGGTTTAAGAGACCAATACTTGCTTTCAGACACCTAATGAATAATTATTAATTCATTCAATAAAATTATTAATTGAAATTCTTTCAATTACAATAGGTATAAAACTATGGTTTGCTCCGCAAATTTCAGAGCATTGACCAAAATAAATTCCTGGTCGGTTAATAAAAAATCTTATTTGATTTAATCGACCAGGATTAGCATCAATTTTAATTCCTAAAGCAGGGATGGTTCAGGAATGAATTACATCTGTGGCTGTAACTAAAATACGAATTTGATTATTTATGGGTAAAATAATTCGATTATCAACATCTAATAAACGAAAATTTTGAATATTTTGAGGTTGAATTATATATGAATCAAATTCAATATTTGAAAAATCAGAATATTCATATCTTCAATATCATTGATGGCCAATTGATTTTAAGGTAATTAATGGATTATTAATTTCATCTAATAAATAAAGTAATCGTAAAGAAGGAAGAGCAATAAAAATTAATGTAAATGCTGGTAAAATTGTTCAAATTAATTCAATTATTTGTTCTTCGATTAAAAATCGATTAGTATATTTATTAAAAAATATATTAATTATTAAATAAGAAATTAAAATAGTAATTATTATTAAAATAATTAATGTATGATCATGGAAAAAAATAATTTGTTCTATTAATGGGGAAGCTCTATTTTGAAAATTAAAATTAGATCATGTGGCCATTTCTAAAAAAAGGATAAACCTTTATAAATGGGGTTTAAATCCATTACATATAATCTGCCATATTAGAAATTACTTAAAATTGGAAGTTCATTATAAGAATGTTCAGCAGGAGGAGTATTTTGATATCATTCAATAGATGAAGGTATATTTAAAGGAAATAAAACAATTCGTTGATTAATTATAGATTCTCAAATAATAATAATAATAATAAATATTGATATAAGAGAAATATATGATCCTAAAGAAGAAATAATATTTCATGATATAAAAGTATCTGGGTAATCAGAATATCGTCGAGGTATTCCTGCTAATCCTAAGAAATGTTGAGGGAAAAAAGTTAAATTAACTCCTAGAAATATTGAGATAAATTGAATTTTAAGTAAATAAGGATTTAGTGTTAATCCAGTAAATAATGGATATCAGTGGATAAATCCTCCTAAAATAGCAAATACTGCTCCTATTGATAAAACATAATGAAAATGAGCAACTACATAATAAGTATCATGTAAGGTAATATCAATTGAGGAATTAGCTAAAATTACTCCAGTTAAACCTCCAACTGTAAATAAAAAAACAAATCCTAAACTTCATAAAGTAGAGGGACTATAATTAATTTGAGTTCCATATATGGTAGCTAATCAGCTAAAAATTTTAATTCCTGTAGGGACAGCAATAATTATAGTTGCTGAAGTAAAGTAAGCTCGAGTATCAATGTCTATTCCTACTGTAAATATATGATGAGCTCAAACAATAAATCCTAATAATCCAATTGCTATTATGGCATAAATTATTCCTAAAGATCCAAAAGTTTCTTTTTTACCTCTTTCTTGGGAAATTATGTGTGAAATTATTCCAAATCCTGGTAGAATTAAAATATAAACTTCTGGATGTCCAAAAAATCAAAATAAATGTTGATATAAAATTGGGTCTCCTCCTCCTGCAGGATCAAAAAATGAGGTATTTAAATTTCGATCAGTAAGTAATATAGTAATAGCTCCTGCTAATACTGGCAAAGATAATAAAAGAAGAAGGGCTGTGATTCCTACTGCTCACACTAAAAGAGGTATTTGATCAAAAGATAAATTATTAATTCGTATATTGATAATTGTAGTAATAAAATTAATTGCACCTAAAATAGAAGAAATTCCTGCAAGATGTAAAGAAAAAATAGCTAAATCAACTGATGAGCCTCTATGAGCAATATTGGAAGATAAAGGGGGATAAACTGTTCATCCAGTTCCTGCTCCATTTTCAACAATTCTTCTTGAAATTAATAAAATTAAAGATGGGGGGAGTAATCAAAAACTTATATTATTTATTCGGGGGAAAGCTATATCAGGGGCTCCTAGTATTAGTGGGATTAGTCAATTACCAAATCCTCCAATTATAATTGGTATAACTATAAAAAAAATTATAATAAAAGCATGAGCTGTAACAATAGTATTATAAATTTGATCATCGCCAATTAGAGATCCAGCAGTACCTAGTTCAGTTCGAATTAAAAGTCTAAGGGAAGTTCCTACTATTCCTGCTCAAATTCCAAAAATAAAGTATAAAGTACCAATATCTTTATGATTAGTGGAAAAAAATCATTTTAGCAATAAAATGGCTGAGTTTATATAAGCGATAAATTGTAAATTTATTAACGAGATAAATCTCTTTTATTAAGTCTTATATTCAATAATGATATAAAATTGCAAATTTTAAGGTGAATTTTTTTTTTCTAAGGCTTAAAGAAATTTTCTTTATATCTAATTTTGAAGATTAATAGTTTAATTTAACTTAAAACCTTAGATAAAAAAAAATGTTCTAGAAATTATACCAATTAAAGAAATAAAACTAAAAAAATTAATAAAATGGAAGTATTTATTTTTAATATTAATTTTAAATCATTTTATTTTAAAATTAAAAAATAAAAATGAAGAATAAATAATACGAATATAAACAAAAATTATAATTAATCTTATTATAATGAAAAAAAAAGTAATTAAAAGTCAATTATTATTAATTAAAAAATTAATTACAATTCATTTAGAAAAAAATCCTAGGAAGGGGGGGAGTCCTCCTAAGGATAAAAAATTAATTATAATTGAAAATTTAATGAAAAAATTTAAATTAAAGTTATACATTTGATTAATATAAAAAATATTAATAATATAAAAAATAGAACATATAATTATATTTAATAGGGAATATATAAAAAAAAATAGATTTCAGAGAGAGTCTCTAATTGAAATGGAAGCTAATATTCATGCTAAATTATTAATAGAAGAAAAGGCTAGTAATTTCCGAATAGAATTTTGGTTAAATCTACCGATTACTCCAATAATAGAATTAAGAATTATAATGATTATAATAAAATTTATATTTAAATAATAAGACAAAAGAATTATAGGGGAAATTTTTTGTCAAGTTATTAAAATAAAACAATTAAATCATGATAATCCTTCAGTAATATTAGGGAATCAAAAATGGAAGGGGGCAGATCCTATTTTTATTAATAGAGAAGAATTAATTATAATGGAAAAAAAATCTTCAAAAAAATTTTTTAGAAAAATTAATTTTAATAAAATTGAAAATAGAAAATTAATTGAGGCAATAGTTTGGGTTAAAAAATATTTCAAAGAAGCTTCAGAATTCAATAAATTATTAGAATTGGAAATTAGGGGGATAAAACTAAGTAAATTAATTTCTAATCCAATTCAACATCCTAATCATGAATTAGAAGAAATTGAAATCAAGGTTCTAAAAAATAAAATAAATATAAAAAATATTTTATTTGAATTAATTATAAATAAGATTTTAAATAAAAATTAAATTTTATTGAGAATTATAAATTCATTTATTTATAAATATATATTTTAGTGTAAGAAGCACAATAATTTTTGGCATTATTAGGTATAGTTTAATTCTATAAAATATAATAAAGGTAAATTTTTTACATGATTTATCCTATCAGAATAACCCTTTTTCAGGCACTTTATTTAAAAAAAAGGGATTTCCTTTATATTTGGGGTATGAACCCAAAAGCTTAATTTAGCTTATTTTTAA